CAAGTAAGCGTGATCCCCCCTAGACAATAAAATATGTTGACATGAGGAGGAACATATTTACTAGTTATATCATCTGCAATCGCCTGAATCTCGAGACGTTCCTCGAACCAATCATATACTTTATTGAGATAGGTAACCAAAGGGACTCCCCCTCCGAGAACCGTATATGAGAATTTCATCTCGTACGGCTCAAGCAGAAACACACAAATACCGATTACAACGGATATATAATAGAAAGTTCAAAACTTCTTAGCCGCTTGATTCGATTTGCCCCGAATATACGAAATAACAAAAATCCAGAATTTCTTATTTGTGATGATAATGCCAAAAAATATCAAGTTGGCTCATCCGTCTTTCTTTATGTTGATCGTTACAGGCCTCTTGAATCCTCTCTTCCCTATTTTTTTTTTATTTGTTTGTTATTTGATTTGTTGTTTTTTTTTGTGCGTAATGCAGATTGACTCTTGTTTTACTATTAATAGGAATTCTCTTGTTGAGACCCTATGAATCAATTGAAACCTCAGATTCATACTAGAACCACGATGATTTAAAAAAGCTAAACTCAAAGGTTCCTTGAGTAAGAACCATTTGATCATCACTTATTCAATGAGTGGATGTAATGACTCAACAAAATCTAGAACAAAATCTAGAGAAAGAGTTGTCCAAAATAAGTCTGAAAGAAAAAACGTTTGATTTCGGAAATACCTATTTTGCATTTTGAATCCGGTCGCGAGGTCTGAGTAGTGGGTATGAATCATAGTTCGAATGTTTCTGATCTTGATATATTCTATATATTCCGTGCTTCAGATACTAGCATAAATATCCGACGAGGTAGAATCATCTTAATAGAGATGACAGACCGATTTTCTGTATTATACAATAGGATCAATTATAACAAGTCACACACTCATATTCCGGAAATACCGAAACAAATAAATTCCACGGTCGAACTACCAGAATGGTCTAGAAATCCGAGTCTTAAGTCATTTTTTTTTTTTTGATGATGAAAAACCCTGGATTTATTAGTTCTTAATAAACTTAACTCATTGAAATTCCATCCAGTAAAACGGAAGAATTATAAATTTCCAAAATAATAGATAGGAATATCGCAAATAGAGCCATTGCGACCCCCATAAGTGGTGTAGTCCCCCAGCCCGGAGCTACTTTACCATATTCCGAATTCAATGGTTTCAATAAACTCCCTACAGCAGTTCGTCTTGGACCAGATCTAGAATTACCCTCAACACTTTGTGTAGCCATAAATCCTATTTAATCATTGGTTAAGATCTGTTGACTTTGTATACCATTCTGTTGTAGTTGTAAATAAACTATCTTATCGCGGATCCATTGTGGTCTTCAAATTATCTTAAAATGGAAACAGCAACCCTAGTCGCCATCTCCATATCCGGTTTACTTGTAAGCTTTACTGGGTACGCCTTATATACCGCTTTTGGGCAACCCTCTCAACAATTAAGAGATCCATTCGAAGAACACGGGGACTAGTTGAAATAATGAGCCTCCCATATTGGGAGGCTCATTATTTCAATTGAGATTGAGATAATCAAAAATCATTTCATTTTTTAGTCGGAACTTTAGGCGGGTCTCGAAAAAAGATAGCGAAAAAAATTATCCCTAAAGTCGAGACTAACAGGAATGTATAAACCAATGCTTCCATAGATTCAATCGTGGTTTACAATTATAGCTTCCACACCTATTCATTTGGGATCATTTACCATATAAAGAAAGGGAAAGAATCAAAGAAAAGATGGTGATTCAAGTCAAGACTACTCTAGTACACTATGAAAAAGAAAAAAAAAAAAAAAAAATGAAGACAAAGATACCAAAGCAATGTTGTATCAGACTACCTGTCTCTTTGTAGTTGGATCTCCAATTTTTTGGAATGTTCCAAATTCCACTTGAGCGTCTAAATCTGGATCAATACCAGCAAAAACATCTCTGAACAAGGTTCTAGCGCCATGCCAAATGTGTCCGAAAAAGAAAAGCAAAGCAAACGAAGCATGTCCAAAAGTGAACCAACCCCTTGGACTGCTACGAAAAACACCATCGGATTTCAAAGTAGCCCGGTCTAATTCAAAAATTTCACCTAATTGGGCACGTCTAGCATATTTTTTCACAGTAGCAGGATCACTATAACTAACTCCGTTGAGTTCGCCACCATAGAACTCAACAGTTACACCTACTTGTTCTACACTATACTTTGATTCTGCCCTTCTAAAAGGAACATCGGCTCTCACAATTCCGTCTCCATCTACTAAAACCACAGGAAATGTTTCAAAAAAAGTAGGCATACGACGTACAAAAAGCTCGCGCCCTTCTTTATCTCTAAAGATGGGGTGCCCTAACCATCCAACAGCTATTCCATCCCCGTTGTCCATTGAACCCGCTCTGAATAATCCTCCTTTTGCTGGATTATTACCAATGTAATCATAAAAAGCTAATTTTTCGGGAATTTTAGACCAAGCTTCCGATAAACTCAGATTTTCGGCCAGCCCGGCGCTAACTCTTCGATATATTTCTTGCTGGAAGTATCCCTGATCCCACTGATAACGAGTTGGACCAAATAATTCGATTGGGGTAGTTGCTGAACCATACCACATAGTTCCAGCAACAACGAAAGCTGCAAAAAAAACAGCAGCGATACTACTGGAAAGTACAGTTTCAATATTGCCCATACGTAATCCTTTGTATAGACGTTGAGGCGGACGGACACTAAGATGGAATAGGCCCGCTAATATGCCCAACGTACCCGCTGCAATATGATGAGAGGCTATTCCCCCTGGAACAAAAGGATCAAAACCTTCCGCCCCCCACGCCGGATTTACAGATTGTACTTTTCCAGTTAGTCCATAAGGGTCGGACACCCATATTCCAGGACCATACAAACCTGTTACATGAAATGCGCCAAAGCCAAAGCAAGCCAACCCTGAGAGAAATAAATGAATTCCAAAGATCTTGGGCAAATCCAAAGAAGGTTTTCCTGTACGTTCATCACAGAATATTTCTAGGTCCCAATATACCCAATGCCAGATAGCTGCCAAGAAGCACAAGCCGGAAAACACAATATGTGCCCCTGCCACACCTTCATAACTCCAAATACCTGGATTTGTTACAGTTCCTCCTGAAATACTCCACCCACCCCATGAATTGGTTATTCCTAAACGAGTCATGAAGGGTATAACGAACATACCTTGTCTCCACATTGGATCAAGAACGGGGTCAGAGGGATCAAAAACCGCTAATTCGTATAGAGCCATCGAACCAGCCCAACCAGAAACTAGAGCTGTATGCATTATATGGACAGCAAGCAATCGACCGGGATCATTCAATACAACAGTATGAACACGATACCAAGGCAAACCCATGGAAATACCCCTTTATCAAAGAAAAATAGACACTATGTAACTTTATCGCATTTGAAAAAACTATACTATGTATCTAACTATGTACCTAACCTTTTCAGTGGATTCTGTATAATTCTGTATGGGAGTTAATATTTTCCGTTCCATTGCAAATAACGGAACAATTCTGTTCGTAAGAACAAAGAGAAGCAGATCTATTCTATATCCGATAAGTACCAATACGCAATGGAAGAATTAGTCCCATTTGGGGGGAACAAATGCATAGATATTTGTTTATCATTCGAACAATCGACCCGTTCGGTAAAATTTTTCTTTATTAACCTTGTCGTCCTCTATGAACCTTCCAATTTATGTATAAAATATAATAAACAGAAAAAAAGATGATGAAGACAATTTTTATGTTTCCATATTAAAGTGAAGTATAGTACTTAATTTTTTCTTTAATTTAATGCCCATTGGTGTTCCAAAAGTACCTTTTCGGAGTCCTGGAGAGGAAGATGCAGTTTGGGTTGACGTATAGCGCGACTTGTCAGACATATTGTTGGGTCATATGGGATTTACCCGTTCTCTCCCCCGATCGAGATATCCTCTGTTTCACCCAAGAAATATTGATTGAACCATCAAGAATTCGGAGCGTGAAGTGCAATTAGATCAATTTATATTGGGGATCATCAATATTATCAATTAGAATAATTTATGGTTGACTTGGACCGATAAAATAAAGTATCCAGGCTCCGTTCAGAAAATACCAAATTGGTAATATATGTACGATTACCACTTGTATCATAAATGATTCTTATACTTACTATACTATAGGATAATTAAGAGGATAATTAAGGAGTAATCTCAAACTACCAATCAATGGAATAGATCGAATAGTTTGGGGGAAGGTAGGCATGAAAGGAATAAAAAAAAGAAGTGGTACTGAGATCATTTGCCCTATATGTGCAAATAGAATTCGGACAGATCTTTACCCGGAGTAGAGCATGAACCTAAAAGAAAGAGTTGAAAGGACCCATTCAGGAACAAGAAAATGACATCGTGATTTGAATCTCGATGAAACAATACATCAATGAGAGGTTAGTTCAAAAAGTTCAGTAAATTCTTTTTTTTTTACCTGTTAAAAAAGAAAAAAAAAAAAAAAAAGAAATAGGACTAGAATCGACACATTGATTAATCAACACATTGATTCTTTTTTTTTTTTCGCAATTTTTTTTGAACCGTATGCATTCAAAGGTGCGTGTACGGTTCCTAAGGGATACAATTTTGTCCTAATCAACCGACTTCATCGAGAAAGATTACTTTTTTTAGGCCAAGAGGTTGATAGCGAGATCTCGAATCAACTTGTTGGTCTCATGGTATATCTCAGTATAGAGGATGAGACTAGAGATCTTTATTTGTTTATAAACTCTCCCGGCGGATGGGTAATACCAGGAATAGCCATTTATGACACTATGCAATTTGTGCCACCCGATGTGCATACAATATGCATGGGATTAGCCGCTTCAATGGGATCTTTCATTCTGGTCGGAGGAGAAATTACCAAACGTCTAGCATTCCCTCACGCTTGGCGCCAATGAGTTTTTTATTTGAAAAAAAAAGAAGACTATGCCTTCGCCATATTGAATATGAATAATAAGTAATAATAGCATGGCACTTCGAGTTCGATACGAACAAACTATTATTGTTTTTTCATAACATGAGATTTTGTATCGAGATAGTAGTATGAAACAAGGGTTATTTCCGATTTGATCTTATTCATATGTGTCGGAAGTACATTTCAGCGTCACAAACCATTTTTCTTACAAACCAGAAATCTCTTTCTTATATTTATGTTATGAAAGAAAGAGTACGAAAATGAAAAAAAAAAAGATCATTTTTCCTTATTTGATCGTATCAGAAAGAAAAAAGAAACTTTGGGATTGCTCAATCACAGAACAGATAAGATAAAATAAATATATAAAGCAACAGAACCATCATAGTATTTTTTTAATTCGACGAAAAGAAGGGTGGTAAATGGATCATTCAACGATCTAGATCGGATGGATTCTATTTTTTTCCTCGAGGGAAGGGGGGAAAAAAATTCCATTGCGGAGCCGTATGCAATGCACAAAAAAAAAGATGCCTGTACGGTTGTTCAATTCTATTTTTTTTTCTTCTTGTTATTTTTTTATCCCTTACTTTAACCCAATCGTACGAGATAGAAGAACCGTTCATGATGTTATATCAATATCATCAGGGTTATGATTCACCAACCTGCTAGTTCTTTTTATGAGGCACAAGCAGGGGAATTTATCCTGGAAGCGGAAGAACTACTGAAACTTCGCGAAACACTCACAAAGGTTTATGTACAAAGAACCGGCAACCCTTTATGGATTGTATCCGAAGACATGGAAAGGGATGTTTTTATGTCAGCAACAGAAGCCCAAGCTCACGGCATTGTTGATCTTGTAGCGGTCGAAAATGAAAATACTGGGGATTTCGTGTAAATCTACAATTCCATTTCAAACCATAATTTTCATTTTACGTGATTTTATATTGAATAGAAAAAAAAAATTCATGATCATCAATCATCAGGTTAAGATCGATCTAAACCAACCCATTCTATAATTCGAATTCTATATATATATACGACATGCCAACTATTAAACAACTTATTAGAAACGCAAGAAAGCCAATAAGAAATTTCACGAAATCTCCCGCTCTTCGAGGATGTCCTCAGCGCCGAGGAACATGTACTAGGGTGTATGTGCGACTCGTTCAGATCATGAGCTCGAACAAATGAGACAATTTTTCCAGTATCAATGACCAGTACCCATGAATAGGATAGGTAGAATGGAAGAACGCCATTTACTATCTAAAAACGAAGATCTATCATATACCTATCTGTGTATGGAATTTTTGGTTTACATTGGTGCAAATCCAATCACCTCGATTTGAAATGAGAAGCAATTCCCCATTGGTAGCAAATGGTTATCCATTAAGCGGGGAAAATTATATTAAATTATATTATAAGAAATAAAAAGCTTATACTCCTATTCTTGAAAGAACGGACTAACAGGGTCAGCTACCTAGCCAACTTTCATAATTAAATGCCGTCACTGTATGGATAGCTCTTATTGTGAAAAGACCAATTATTGTATAATTGATGGGTAGAGCCAAAAAGTGTGAACTATACAAGTTCACAATAACATTTGATTAAAGATTAAATGAGAAAGGGGCTCCGGTGTATAGAGAGGACCTCACCGTTTAAGAAGTAACCGTAGAAACGATGGAACCCACTATTTTTTTATTTAGTATCGATAGAATTTCTTATTTCCAAGTGAAATGATGCCTGGAAGGAATAAAAAATCGTGGTTGGGAAGGTCATAGTAGCAAAAGCCATTGGAATTTATATTTTATATATCGGAATAATCCGTTTTGTTATTAATCGACCAGGGGGGGGGGAGAAAGAATAACTGAAAGACAAGAAATCAATTAGTTATTCATTAAAGTTTAATTTGATTCAATGACCAGAGTTAGACGAGGATATATAGCTCGGAGACGTCGAACAAAAATTCGTTTATTTGCATCAACCTTTAGAGGTGCTCATTCAAGACTTACTCGAACGACTACTCAACAGAAAATGAGAGCCTTAGTTTCCTCTCATCGGGATAGAGGTAGGAAAAAGAGGGATTTTCGTCGTTTGTGGATCGCTCGTATAAATGCAGTAACTCGTGAGAATAGGGTATTCTATAGTTATAGTCGATTCATACACAATCTGTACAAAAAGCAATTGCTTCTTAATCGTAAAATACTTGCACAAATAGCTATATCAAATAAGAATTGTCTTTACATGATTTCCAATAAGATTATCAAGGAAATTATAAAGTAATATACAGGAAATGATTGAAACAGAATTCCCCGGAGAATGAAACTCCGGGAAGGTAGAATAAAATAAAATTAAGAATTAAGATAAGTAGTAGGAATGGACGAACATGTTTCAATAAAAAAAAGATTTCTTCTTCCCCCATTTTGTTTCTTCTAACACAACAATCAAATCTAGATTCTAGGCTTTTTTGAATAAAGCATCAATTTGAGCTTAAGTTCCTATTGGAGTTTTGAGTCAATTGAGGATGAGGAGTGTGCCTATTTATTTCTGGTTCTAGGGCCAGTAGTTCTAGGGATCGACTCGGCTCTCTCAAATTGTTTCTCATTATTAAGAAAAGGTAACAAAGATAAAATACGAGCTTGTTTTATAGCAATAGTAATTAATCGTTGTTGTTTCAAGGTCAATTTATTCACTCGTCTAGATAATATTTTTCCTTGTTCACTAATAAATCGACTAATTAAACTCATGTTTCTATAATCGATCCTATCCCCCGGCCCAATTGGGGGCAAACGCCTACGAAAAGATCGCTTGGATTTACGAAAAGGTTGCTTGGATTTATCCATGGTTTATTCCCTATCTCTAAAATTCTATTTCTTTATTCATTTCAGATCCGCCCGTAATAGGGTTTTTTATTTTTATTTTTATATTATATATATGCATATATGTTAAGTTCTTCCTCTTACTTGGAAAGTTCCCTTCGATCTATTTCTTTATTTCCCCATGAATCGTATGCTTGTGACAATAGCGACAAAATTTTCTTAATTCTAGTCGACTGGGTGTATTGTGGCGATTCTTTTGAGTAATATATCTAGAAATCCCCGGCGATTCTTTATTGACACCATTTCGGACACAATTGGTACATTCCAAAATAACTCTGACTCTGACATCTTTACCCTTGGCCATGAACCTCCTTTGGATTTTGGATCGACTTAACTTAACTCTTCCATTTTCAACCCGAACCGAAAAAAAAGAAAAGAACAAAAAAAAAATCAATAGAAGTTACTAACTAGAAATTCAATTTCTAAAGATTTCGTTGTAATTAATATTAATTAATAGAGTAATAATTAAGTAATACAATTAGTTTCTAACTATCAATTATTCTTATCCTAATCCCGGTATTTCATTTAAATATCTTCTTTCTATACTATGATTTCGTGGAGCCTGCGACCCACATTCCCATTTTTTCTCCCAAATTTTATCTTAGATCCACAAAATTTTTGGTGGGGGTCAATACACTTTTTTTCTTTCTCTTTCCTTCCTGCCCTTAAAGAACAAGAACTGGAAAAAAAAAGAAAAAAAAAAATGACGCGAATTTTTAGTCACGTCATGTAGAATTGTATCTCTAATTTTCTGCATTTATTGCATATCAATAACTAGAATGAAAAAAAAGGGAATGACAAGGCATCTGGGAATAAACGATTAATTTCTATCAATAGACCTGCTAAAGACCCAAACCATAGAGTAGTTAGCACGGGCGCCACAGAGAGATATGTTTTTATATCTCGCATTGAAAATCCTCCTTCTGTATTGTAATACATATATGGTCAGCTGCTGTAGTTCAAGATCATTTGTATTTATTTTTACATGGAATTCCTAACTAAAATGGATATCTGAGCATTACCAATAAATATTCATTTTTTTTTTTTTTTACGTTAGGGTTCAGATGTATATAATTCTTTTATTATATGAAACCAAAAAGAAGAAATGGCAAGAAAATTCTATATAGATGGAAGAGAAAATAACGATGTGGAAAACAAGACAGGGATTTTGTACAATGACACTGTACAACAATTTTTAAAAGGGATGTAGCGCAGCTTGGTAGCGCGTTTGTTTTGGGTACAAAATGTCACGGGTTCAAATCCTGTCATCCCTACCTATTACTACTCCTATGGGCAGTAACGAGGGATTAATTTATGTCAATTAAAATTGGACATAATCCTTCTTTTTTTTTTCTCATACTTTTTTCATACAAATTGTATGAAAAAAGTATGAGAAAAAAATATATTGGGTACAAAAAAATCCTTTTCTTTACAGCAGTATCTCCTGTCATAAGAAAGCGCTCTTAGTTCAGTTCGGTAGAACGCGGGTCTCCAAAACCCGATGTCGTAGGTTCAAATCCTACAGAGCGTGATTCTGTTTAGGTTATGTTGAATCACAATGTTGAATCACAATAAAATAACTTAACAAAACAAAGTTGAATTGCAACTTGAATTTGACCTCCTGCAAGGAGGAGGTCAATCAAAAAAAGAAATGTTACTCAATCAAAGGTCCAACTGATCACCGCGTCTGTATTGTAAATATGCAGTTACGAATAATCCTGCCAAAGTAATAGGAATTAGACCTAAGACGATTCCAAATAGAAAAACTTCAATCATTTCGATTTGAGAGGATAAAAAAAGAAAGGTAAGATCTATCCCTAAATATTAATCTGAATTATCCGTGAATCTCAATAACCAAGAATTGGCAATTGACGCAGTAAGAAACCATAGAATACTTGGAATCTCAGAGAAATATTCATTTTTTTTTTATGAATTGTTCATTCAATTCATTTCAAATAAGTCGTATCTTGTTCAAACCAATAAATAGAGCTGGGGTTATAGTTGAAGCAGCCAGTAGAAAACCGAAATAACTAGTTATAGTAGGCATGAAAGAGCTAAATTAGATATGTTCTTTTGTTACACTACATATGTTGATAAAACACTTACCTAATACCTAAGTTTTCTTTTTTGACAGTAAGAAAAAACCAATT